TTGCCGAATCAGCTCTCTCAGACGAAGAAGATTTTGCTCTTGGAAGAGATGCTACAAGGAGATCACCCCCTGGAAGATGATGAATTTCGACCATCAATAGATGCTTTGAAGTATGCTCACGGACCAGCCCTTTCACCTAAACCAGAGATATCAGAGTACCAGGTTGCCTATGTTTCCTGACACTGGCTTTCAGAAAAAGGCAGGAAGGGTAGTAGGATATTAAAAAACTATAGTCAACTCCAGATTGAAACCATCTTTTCTCAGAGAAGTGAGCTCTTTCTGCTGTCTTCACCCGGTTCTTTGGGAAAGTGGTGAACTGTTGCTAGGGGATCCCACTCCTGGCACTCGGAACTGACTCTTCTTCAAGAACGAACGGGGAATTCTCCCCTGGTTGATAAAGAGTCTGAGTTCTATTATCAGGGTGTTACTACATCTTGACTCCTGCTTTCCGGAACAATCTCTAGCCGGCATGCAAGCCTCTATCCCATCTCTTAATAGAAGCAATAAATTGTGATCCGAGGGAATAGAGAAAAGCTGTGTAGGGCGTTCTCTTTGCTTAAAGATAGCCTAGAAGAGGACTAGAAGCGGAATAGGTAATATGCCGCGAACTCAGCTTACCTTCTTCTATCGGTTTTTTTCGGACAGCAACTTTATAGCTTACTCCGCACCACTAAGAGTCTCAGTTACTCGAGAAAGACTGATTCTTATTCCAGTTCAGAAGACCGGGAAAACCCCCCCGCGAATGTCTAGCCTCCCTATAACTATAGAATTTCTTAATATAAGAAAGGAAAGTCGAACCCAAGGGGCATATCTTTACTAGGTTATGATTCGCATCTCGAAAGAAATGCATTGATAAAGGATCTCACCTTACTCGTTAAAGTAAGAAAGTAAGCAAGTAAACAGCCTTATGCTTTACACTAGGTTCGAAGATAGCTATTGTTTCTGTATCCACTCCTGCAGGGTCTTTAGAGCTGGGTCGCTAGACCCAGTGGAGCAGAGCTGAATAACTAAGTAAGACGACTCAGTATCGAAGACCGAAATAACGCCTAGTATAGGCGACGGGGCGAAGACTGAACTAGTATAGACGCAGGATTGAAGACCGACGTATAGTAGGCGGGACTCGTTTTCTTCTTTTTTGTTACTGTATCGAAGCAAAGAAACGATCGTTATTCATGCTGTTGATTGAGACCGAGATAGAACCTATGTGTTGCTCTATGTGCTGTCGCGGGAAAGGAACGAAGAAGATTCAGAAACCTAAGTCTTTGAACAAGAAGACGGATATTGAATTAAGTTGATTGGTTCCTTATTCCCGTTCTCCGAACTAGAACGAATTGAATGCATATTTAAGTACTCTTTGTCATGAGAGTCAATCGAACCCATAGCGACATAAGCAGCATAAGAGTAAGGATAAATCAGTAATAGGGAAAGGGTTTTTTTTGAGGAGGAATATTACTGACTTGAAGTCCTCCTTCCTTTTAAAGAGAGCCAGTCCTTTCTGCATTAAGCGTGCAGTGGAGGATACCATATCGTTTCCACCCAAGACAGGCCTCGTAGAGGATACCAGAGAATTCCTGCTAAGGTAATCCAACTCTTTTTCTATTTTCTCGTAGAACTCTTGTTCAAGAAGGACTCGGGCAGAATGTCCTCTGTCTTCTGTCCTTTTCAAGGAAGTTTCTTGCTTTTGGTTCCGAAAGGTCCACTCATCTGGCTCTTTGATTCTAAGGTAATGCAATTCACTTACTTGAAACAAGCAAGGCCTTTTAGGGCCTCTAAACTGGAGTTAGAGCATGGTAGTGCGTAGGAGAAGTGGGAGATTTTTTCAACAAATGTCAGCTGTATTGGATTGGTAAGTTGCTTTTGAGTTCGATTCTGCCTCTGCTTCCTTACTCACAGAATCCCAACCGAACAATTCTCATTGCCTTGCTTCCCGCTACGACACCGGTTCTATTCAAACTGCTAACTATGATTCGGATTTTCCGCCAGACTTCAGGTTCCCTACCCGTTCTAAAAGAAAAAAAGGCAAGTCGAATCCCAGGGTAAGACCTAAACCACTAATTCCGTCTAATCGGCTTGGCCTATCTCCAGGTATTCCCTTAAAAAGAATGTCATCCAGCTCCTCCTCTCTTTCACTCCTTATGGCATCTGGTTTCAGTGTAAGCAGGATTCCCACGAAAAAGGGCTGCGGTTCCATCCCGCCTTGAGAGGAATGAATTAAAGGTTCAATCCACCACCAACGCCTAACGATTCTGCTATTTTGGTGGCCGCTGATTCGCACGAAGCTGGTCCCTCTGGGGAAAAGGCGTGTATTCAAAGTTTCGTGTCCAGTCCGCTCTGTACCTGCTAATGTTCCTGGCTAAATACATGTCGAAATCTTGACTTTAGGTTCATTACGGCAGTTGTTAGTTTCGTCTCTTTATCAGATATCGTTTCTTAATTGCGTATATTAAAGGTAGTCCTTCCCCCAGGTGTGCCTAAAGTCTTATGTTCGATGATCCGCCGGGTTAAACCATCAGACTCGACTAAGAAAACCATGCCAGAGACTCCTCCTAGTAAGCATCCCCCGAATCCAGGGAGGTGCTCTTGAAGGCATGGCGGGTTCCAAGCTACACCCCTCTCTGCTATCAAATCATAGATCTTCCAGGGAAGACCAAAGCAAATGAGCTCACTCGATTCGCGTCTGATCCTCTATTCTATCTCATAGACTGATGTAGAAAAGAAGTCACTTAAGGAAACATCCGGTGAATTCGCGACACTCCACTACCTATGGACGTACCGAAGCTAATCCCTCATCCTGTTTCTGAGCAAAGACCAATCTTTGGTAATTCCTATTTGCTTACTTGATAGAGTAAGGAGCAATAGCCTTTAAATCCGAAGGTTTCATCTCTTTAAAAAGGAAGGGGATAATGAAACCTCGAAGATAAGGAAGCGAAAGCTCACTCTGCCAAGCCACAATTCTAATATGGATAGTCATTGTGACCCCAACGCAAAGACCGCCATCTTCTTGAAGTTGCTCGTGCCCAGGCTAAACTCCCTCTATTCTTTGGGGTATAATGCATTCGCCCCGCTCCCTATCCAATTATACTGAATCCATCCAAGGTGAAGGTAAGCAAGAGCCAGATTCTTATATTGCCGCAGTCATAGGGGCACGAGAGCGATTCCTTGAAAAGGGCTTTGGGGGGATATAGTATAGGCGTCCAAAGCACGTGTAAGGTGAACCTTGAAGCGAAAAGTTTCACCCGGTCTACGATCAGGACAAAGCGATTGATCCAGTTGAGAGCGTAGCGTAGGAGACAGGTAAGATGACCGTTAACGGACAAAAGCCTCTCATTATTATTATTTCACTTTTATGCTTCAATCAGGCCTATATTCGCATTTGAATGATACCAATTGAGATGGCTTTTTCAGGGACTGGCCTCTTCCCTGAGGCAATCCCTGGGATTCAAAAGAGAGAGAAGGAACTTTCTCTGTCCTATGCCGATAAAATGAGACAAGTGCTGTTTAGAAAAAAATGGGATTCTAATTGACTTCATAACCTCCAATGGATTCTTCCTTTTATCCGGACTGACTCTAATCGTGATTTTGACTCTATTATGAGACCTTCCTCTGTCGCAATAGAAATCGAGAATGGGGGTGACTTCGCTACCTTTCTTGGTGAAGAATCTTTCTTTCCTTGGTCACATAAGCTTGAACCAGGAAACATACTTGGATATTCTACGTTTGCCGGGCATGAGCTACTCTCTTCTAGCCTTCCTCTAACAGATTCAATGGCATCGCTTATTCTTTTTGTTTCAAGCATGAGTGACCAGTCGACGAGAGGAAGAAGACTTTCTTCTTATTTAATCATTCCCCCTAGTCCTTCTTTTGAGAATTGCTAGTAGTTCACTCACTGCGAGAAAGAGAGAAATCGGAGATTGTGTAATAGGTACCTACTTCCAATCTTCCTTGAGAGCTGGAAAGGCAACATAAGCACATCTCCAGTAGTACACTTAGCTTACACCTTATTTCAACTTTCAAGGGAGCTAATGCAGGAAAGCTGTCAGTGATGGGAAAGAAGGAGGCTAAGAAGAAGTCTGCAGAGGTAGTTACTGGTACTTTCTCTATTCATTCTACTTCAGGAGATGTAAGGACACCCAAAGTCAAGTTTTCTGCATAGTCTCTTGTCCTCTGAGTAGAGGTGTATAAGATTGATGCTAGCTCAGATTGGAGGATTGGGAACAGAAGGTGGTTATAAGAGTTCGTCGTGGACATCTAAAACAGCTAGTGGTGGCCTCGAGGTGTCTGATGATAAGGTTGGAGCGGATGGTGTTGGTTTTTGAAAGGTAAGGCACATTCCCGGCCTTGAAACAGCAGATGGCACTCTAAAAGAAAAAAAGCCTCGAATCGAATCCTTAGTTAAAGCACTAAGGAAAAGAAGAAGGAGTGCAGGATGTGTCTCCGGACATAGAAAGTAGGCAATCACTTTCCCTTCGTTAGGGGTCTAGGTTTCAGTTGTAGTTTTCTGGTATCGACACAGACAGTGGTAAATCTCTTTACGATTGAAGTCAGTGTGCAAGACATAGTCTAGTTTTTACTTTGAGTTCCTCTTTTAATAAATAACTAAGCATTCCACAGTATTATATCAATAATCACTTACCCCGCCTTAGGAGAGTGGGGAGTGAAAGGACTCAAATAGAGCTTAGACATTAGGCATGAGAATAGGACTATGCATATTCACTCACATCCGTTGATTGCGGTGCGCCATAGACCAAGCTTTAAAGGATGGTAGATGTGAAGGCTAAGTGCACATGAGCTAGAAGCATTACACCACCTAGCAACGCTTGAGGAACAAATAATATGATAACATGACTAACATGATGGGATCTCGGTGTGGAAGAGCTGGTCCTCGATATGGAAAGGTGGTCCGATTCTTTATGCATTCTCGCCTGCCTTGAAGATGAACCAGCCACCATCACCACTCGTGGTTCACGTCTTTCGAAGAACTATCGCTCTGGCGAATTCCAAGTAAGATACGAATGAATCCCAGGGCACAATGGAATGAGAAGGGTTGGAACTATACTGATTGGCAGTAATGCAAAAGATATAATAAAAGAATAGGGAGAATGCGGATTTGGTGGTACTTGAATTGATACTCATCATGCGAATTGGAGAGCATGCCCCTAAGGGTACTCCCTTATTAGAAGTTATTTAAAGATGTCAACATCCATTTTTGATTCAACAGCGGAAAAACATCAAACAATTCATGCTTACTACAGGTTCTATTTGGCTTGTCGAAATACAGATTAATCAAGAGACCTCGATTCGAATAGGTAGCTTCAAGTTTTTTCAAAGGCTGGGACCTAAGGACTCTCTTCTATGGATGTAAAATCAGTTGCGAAGGACTGCTGTCGGATTGAAAAGTTGTAGGTGGCATTCCTTTGTTTACGAAATCCCGTATGTAAATAAGAAGGCCAAGTCCTGCTGAACTCTCTTTCCCTTGAGCTTATGGGCTACTAGCCCCGTTTTTGTCCACGCCTATTGGCAACAGGGGCATAAGTTCATATCCCGAAGCGAGGATAGTAAGAAGACTTGATTTCTACGGGCTCTATATTGCGTTATAACGCCTTTTATTACAATTCTCATTGCACCAGCAGCCATATCGCACTCATAAGACTTGTAGTGGAAGCCACCAGCCGCGTAATAAGATCTATGAATCTGATTCATCAAATCTGGGTTGTTATAAAGCACCTTTCCTTTTATAATATCTGGGAAATCTTCCCGCGTCTCATCTCTTAGATGGTAAAAAGTATCCTCACCACACCTATCTATGGTTTCAGCTCTATAACAGTTGGCTCCATAACTCATACCAACATCGAAGAGAAGAAGACTCCGAGAGAGATCACGCTCGTGGAAATGCAAGATTCCAGTGCGATAGATACGACCTCGGAAGTCAATAGCAGCGGGAAGATATATCCTAAAACCCCTATATGCATAAGCCATCTCCAATACATTTTGCTCATAACGAGCCCTTTGGATGTTATACTCAAGTATGTGCACGATACTGTTGAGAGTATACGTCTTTTGAAAATTCTCACTCTCCTTACTACGCAAATCGCGGATTATGTCTATTGCAACCTTAAAATCAATATGGTTCAGAAAAGCAGGCATGAGAAAGCCTGTTCTAACCAAATAATCATTATGAGTCAAGAGAAAATTGAGATATCCCTCATTAATAATAAAAGGCTGGTTTTCTAGCGTATTCATAACCTTACAAAGCTGTTCAGCCCGTTTATGGGTGCTTAATAGTTGCTTCTCACCAAAATATACAAAGAAATGTTCCTTCATTTTGCCTAGTAAAAGCCTAAAACCATCGCCATAGTAGGGGTTATAATACCCACCTTCCAGATCAAAAAGACTAAGATCTTTACCGGGAGTATTTAATCGATCTTCTGCTATAGCCCAAGGCTTAGGCTTCGCAATCATAGGCATATTGAGGTAATTTTCGAGAGAGATGGCCAGGCACATTAGTTTTTGAACTGAACATCTAGAGCGAAAGGAGAACGGAGCAAGAGCAAGCGATCAGTTCATTAAGGTCATAATAGTATGTATAAAGTGATTTCAGAACACTGCTCGAAAAAGTCTTTTTTTTATTTATATTAATATAAGAGCATTGAACACTTTAGACTAGGTGTTCATGCAAACACAACAAAGAAAACCAAACAAAGGAGAAGAAGACCATACATTAAAACAAACTACTTTGCGTCTACAGACACTTATTTCAATCTGATAGAAAGAGTCGACGGACTCTTCTATTCTAGTCTTACTGGGGACCGGGGGCGCGGTGGGCGGCGGCCACAATGAGGCCCTGTTCTTCTCGGAGGAGGGCCTGTTTCCTCTCTTCCATAGCCCTAATGCCATCCCGGAGCCGTCGCATGCGTACAGCCAGCTCCTCTGGATCGATGGCAGGCAGGTGCTCCCAGAACAGACCCAGCATTTCCTCATATTGGAGCTTCCGGGTTTCTACCCAACGGATTTCTTGCTGAATTGTTGCTAGCCTTTCTGAGGTAGGGATATCCATTTTTTTTGACTTACAGTTTTTCTTCTACCTCTCTCTTTGCTTTGTGTTGTGTGTGAAAATATAGACTGAAATAAGCTTCTATTTATAGGCCTTGGAGTCGCTTAACTCTTTCTTATTATTAGCCATAATATAATTCTTGTCTTAGTTTCAAAACATGTTTCAACCCCGGCTTTTAATGAATATGGAACCAGATCCACTCGATTTAAGTGTGCTGAATAATTCTCTTCGTACGGATTGGAGTACGAAAGGCCCTTCCCAAAACAAAAAGCGAATCAAATTAAGGGGTTTTAGGGTATCGCCACGCGGCTTAATTGCGGCCACTCCCTCCGGAATAGGAGGCAATAATAGAACGCACATCAGAGAGTACTCCCCTTTTCTCGTCTAATAGGGCAGGTTTCAAAAGCCTCTTTCTTAAGAGATAGAGCACTGGTTACTCGACAGCTCAAAGCTGACCAGTACAAAAGCATGTGATCCGTCCTCGTTTACGTACCCTATAGGCACTATTTACCCTGCCTACTCCGATTGAACTCGCTTCGAGTTGTCTTTTTTTTTATTGGCTGATTTGTACCCAGGTACATCATGAACTCCCCTCGGCCAATCCTCACTCGACAGCTCCGTCCTTTCTTAGGTGAGCTACGTGAGACCGAAGCTAGCTCTCTTGATTAGATTTCCCCGGAAAGACGGAAAAGCCCCTTTCCAGCTCACTCTGTCAGTCCACTAAGACCGGTATAGAGTAAGTCAGTACAGCACTAGCACTAGCAATAGCTTTTTCAGTACAATGAGTCCCCTTCTCCACGACCCCTCTTATTTGTTTTCATTTGGGCTTTCCTTGGAAATTTGCGTGTCCCCCATCAACTCTTCCCAAGTAATTCCATTCCATTTTGGACTCGGACGTGGGCTTTTCAAACCATCAAGTGGGCTTTGTCAGTATCTTCAAAAACCATAATTATCCCATAAGTCCCCCAATTTCTCCTCTTCCTGCTTGTCAATGGGCTTAGATGGATCAAAGCATTCAAGAGATAGCAAGAATGCTAAGTCCAATTCCTCAATATTCAATCAATCTTCTTCTTCAGTGGCCCAAGCAAGATCATCTTTTTCCAAATCAGAGAGGTATGTAATCGCTTATGCGAAGCTTTTGGATAGGGTCCAAGGGAAGAAAATCGGGCTTAGGGAGAAGGTCCCTAGCCTTATTTATCCTCACCAAGACTGAAGATCCATGAATGGGTGAGGGTGGATGTAAGCTTTAGGCTCTTCATTGACATTGGTGATGCGTTGGATTATAACAAACATTTGAAACTATCAACAAACTTCGAAACCTCCACACCTTCGCCAACCCTAATTGCCCAATCAACCCCTCGGGTCCTTTCTGTTCTGTGACAACATTCGCTTCTTTCTTCGAGAATGCGCGGAGCTTAAGAACTACAATGTCGAAAGAATGCCAATATGGTGCACTTTTTTCTGGTTTACGAGATCAGGGGAACAGGTTGGAGCCATTATTTTGTGTCAACCTCCATTAGAACAAAGGGAACAAAAACAACTATACTATCTTTTTGCCCCGTCGCGTAAGTAATTGGGCTTATAAATAAAGTCCTATTATGCGTCTTTGCTTCCTTGACCAAGGAGATTTGCATCGATATTTTCCAAAAGCTTCGCTTAAGCGACTACATACCTTTTTGCAAAAGAAAATGGCTTTCAGAAGAAAGATGGGTGGTCAGCGACTGGCTTATATCTCAAGACGGCATCAGTATGCCTAATGAGGTAAAGGCCACTATTAGTTGACCGCCATGAGCCCTTACCTTACCCGATGCGATGACTTTCGGACTGTCTTTCTTCCTTGACTACTTGAAAACTCTCCTGGAATTCGAACAACTCTTGCCGACTCTGAACGAATAGTTAGCGGTGAAGAAGAAAAAAATGAGTTCTTCCTTCTTGGCAGTTAGCTCTCCAGGTAGGTCACCGAGGACGAGGGGTTTTAACCTTTTCTTTCGGTCGAGCTAGGCTTCACTTCCTATCACCCTTAGTTGAAGGAGAGCGTAGGAAGCCAAAGACCTGTTTTGAGTTCTGAGTTGAATAAGGCAGGGATAGGTTCATTTTGAGATCAGAATCGGTCTTCGATCCGTTCATTCTGTCTGAAGGCTATACTTAAGTATAAAGAATCAACGAGGGAAGCTCATTCCGGCAGGTACTCCTAGTCCCTTAACTTATTCGTGAAACAGAGGCAGATAGTCAGAGGTATTCGGACAGATAACGAAGAGTTAGGCGGGACCACTAGAGATGCTCCTATACTAAAGGCTATCGGAAAAGCAATAAAGATAAGGTAAGGGGTCAAAACACTTCTTGATTAGAATCTATCCAGAGGAGGACTTGGGATAAGAAGAACCAGAGAAGCTAAGACTGTGTACTTTGATCCCAGGTTATTTCTTTTTTTTAATGTAGAAAGGTGAGGCACACTGCCCTACTTTTGTCCAGTTAGGAGAGGTGCGTGCAGAATCCCTATTTCCCTAGAACGGTTCTCGCTTCTCACTCAGAACAGAAGTTCGAGGGTTCAACCCCCGAGTTGGCAACAGTCGAAGGCTAAGTCCTAACCACTCTTTGAAAGTAAGCCCACGTTCGTCTAGAGCGAGTTACATACCCGGGCCGCAGCGGAAAGTACGTAGTTCGCTGGTATAGGGGCTTTTGCCTAAGCAGCGAATTCTAACTCTTTGGCACTCATCTCAGTCTCAAAGGCGGGCGCTAGTCTCACTCATCCGGAGTCAGCAGGATCAAGGGTTGACCTTGCCGATATTCTACTTATTTTCTTGCTTTCTCGGGAAATTTCGTATCGTAAGTAAAGAAAGCTCCCTGCCCCTGGGGTATAGGGTATAATGCGGCCCTTTCTTTCCAGCTTTCTTTGCTAGGTACAATAGGCTGTTAGACGAGGGTGAGAAGTGTTGGGAATTTCCAAAGGGGTCAAGGAAGGTTATTGTACCCGCTGAAGGAAGAAGACTGATGGAACCTGGGGGCATAGACCAGGAAACCAAGAAAGATGGAATCTCCTAAACCCGATGTCAAGCGGACGAATGAAAAATTTGGAATGGTTGGTTCGAAAAAGTTTTATATTACGTAAGTGAACTCTCCCTATAGTATAGGCGCCTCACTCTAATATCGCCTATTGACGGGTCTAAACCGGGGCAATCTCTTCGACATAGCATCAGTGCCTCAAGTTCCCGCCGAGAAAAGAGTTTTCTTAGTTGTTCTCCTTTCCTTAAGTCGTTCACTAGTCTTCCTTGGGACTCTTGAAGTCCCTTTAAGTCGAGTGAAGCGAGGGCTTATCCTAAGAGAAGCTTTATTAGGGCGGGGCGAAACGGCTTTAGCTGTCTGCTTTACTTACCGAAAGCAAGGAAGGCGGCTAGTCTATTCAACTCTTGTCCAGTCCAGTCTATTCTTGTTAGAGTGTCCTCCAGAGACAAGCCTACCGGGGTTGATTTCCTACTAAATAAACCGGGCGGGCATTGAGCTCGCCTATCATAAGTATGAGTTGTGAGAGCGAGATAGAGACAAATACCCAATGGGCGGTGAAAAAGCTTTCCTACACGCCCTTCTTTCTGTCTTGCAGCCTTGATGCTCAGTTCTATTCTCCCGAACACCCGCTTTTGCAAGGCTAGCCGGGGGGGGAGGTGCTTTTTCGGGTTTGGTTTGCCTAGATAGGAAGTGCGCTTGGAGTGCTTCTAGTAACGAAATTGAAGTGCAATATCTTCCTGAAACAGGAAGAGTCGGGGGCACCCACCGAAGGAGTCTTAGTTTGATCCATTAGGTTCTTCGAAAAAACTTCCAATTATTTATGGCGGGACCGGCTTCCCAGAGAGCCCTAGGATTTCCTTCGGAACCATATGGAATTGGGTGAGGGATTCCCTGAAACCAGAGCACCTAAAAAGCGATAACAAGCTAAAAGGCTTTCTCTCTTGAAGGAATCCAACTCCATAGAAGGCAACTCCAACTGATAGAGCGATTGACTCACTAGTAAGGATACGCACGATTTTTACTTTGACAGAAGGAGCACCTGGTTCAGCACGAACTAAAGGCAGCCGAGTTCTTCCTTTCCTCATGACCAACTGCCTTAATGCGCAACAGCAACAGCTATAGTTGCTATTCTCTTGCCAAATAATCCTTGCCCCTAACGACAATCTTTCTCATCAGCGGCTAGAGAAGAACATCCTTGCTTACCAGAGCTTCCTAGCTACCTTAACTATAGGAAGAAAACCCTCGTTAGGACGGCAGCCAGAAGGACAGGCCTTTGACTTTCTTACTTCGGATACCGGATACCCATTTCCCTTAACCTTGGACGAAAGCGCCCCGATTGACATCAATTCATGAATCATGAACTGCCTTGAACGTAGCATTTATAGGCTAGGGCCTTGAACTCAGAGATAACAACCCCTAGGATCTGAGGATACCCGAAAACCTAGACCTCAATAAAGACCTGCTTAGACGCCTCTTACCCAGACCCTTTTTTCTTTTAGTAAGGAACTTGCTTTACGACTTAAGGTCTCTGTCTCTGGCAACGGAGACTTGCGCCTAAGGGGTTTGAGAGAGACTTTTCGCGCTGACCCTACTTCCGATACAACCGGAGAGACTTCCTAGATTGACAAGTCAAAATAGGATAAGCAGAAGGACTACCGCAATCAGAAAAAAGAGAAGGCAAGCAAAGCAGAAGTAGTTCGCAACAGCAACTATCGATTAGTCAACAACAGGGACAACAGAAACTGCTGCTAGATTCTTTAAGAAGCGGGAACCAACAAAGCTGCATTGACCAAGAATAAGAACTGGGGGAAGCACGCCGCCAAGGCTTGACTGACGTGGAACTGCTACAATATGGAACCGCCAAAGGTCAAAGCTAGACTGTCCCCGAAAAACGTGGTAAAACGCTCAACTGTCAATTAATTGGAAATATCCGTCTCCGAATAGAAGTGAATTTGAAGCAAAAATCACTGGAAATTGAAACTTTTTAATATCACCGGAGTTGCGAACGAAGGAGGAAGGAGTCTTTGCAGCAAGACTTCAGTCAAGGAAAAAACCGACGTGTAAGAAGAAAGTGGCGTAGACAAGGAATCGGCTTAACTGCATTAGGGGTCTCATTCCTTTCCATATCTTATATCATATAGTTGAGTGGAGCTCTGAGATTATGAGAGTGGATCGGATCCCTTTCTTCAAGAAGAGGCTTTGGCCTTAACTACTTCTCTTTACGACGTAAAGGAAAGACCTCTCTTCTATACTAGTTCCTATGGTATAAATGTGGGAGTACTGTTTTTTATAGGCTTAATAGAAGCACTAAGGGAAAGAAAGACTTTCATTTCCTTAGCCTTTTTTAGCTAAGCTATTTCATAACCTGAATCCGTTTCGTAAATATCAAATATCATAGTAGGGACTTTTGCTTTTAATGCAGTAAATTCTTTCAATTTCATTGCCTTTATTTCATTCTTACTAGTGCAAATTCCAGTCAGGGAAAGATGCTACTCCCCCTCAAGTTGGGCATTTCGACACTTCATGCTCAGGCAAGGGAAAGAGTGAGTGCAACGAAGGGAATCCCAGAAAGTTGGGATTGTGCCGATACGCGGATAGGGATGTCTTATGACTTAAGACCTGAAGGACGCTTTACGAGTTAAGAATTAGTAAATAGAAGAAGGTTACCAACTTTTCTTTTAATTCTTTTAACAGGGTAAGATTGCTACTTACCCGCAAGGGAACAAATCTGAGTTAGAAAGTAACCCCCCCACTCTATAAGACTAGGAGTTAAGAAAAGGACTACCCTTTGGCGGGCTAAGCCAGTAAAAGAAAGAAGATTGGCTTCAGAACAAGAGAACTAGTTGATTGAAAAGGAGTTGGCTCCGGATTGAATTCTTCCCCATGTGAATTCGAAACCTTGCCATTCTCGTGAAGTTTCTCTCGGGTGAGAATCCTCTAGTTGAATCAGAAATGAACTTCTCTATCGATAGAGGCAAGCGATGGAGGCACGTAAGTGAAGCTCAAGCAGCAAAAGCGGTTAAGCAAGTAATTCTCTTTTTTATTTGTCTATCAAAAGCGCTTGCCGTGTCTCTAAAGGCGTCCTTCGTGAAGTCCCTATCGTTGGTCGGTCTTCTACCGCGCAGAAAAAAAGATAGAATTGACTGTATTCAAGGTATTTCCGTCGGTGATAGGCTCGAACTCTTACCATAACAGTCTTTCCTGCTGTTCTCCGGCTTGGGGTTAATAACAGGACTGATTTCGAGTAACTCTTCTCACCTCTGAAAGCCGCACACATCGTGTTAACGCCTACCTCGATGTGCGCACATTAAATAAAGAGAAAGGTGAATGCTTTACCAAACTCGCGTACACTTTCATGTGTATTGATTTCCGCTTATTACATGCTTGGTTTCCGTCATTCTTTCTCCACAAGGACCCCCATTTTGAGGTACCATCAAGAGCAAGACCCTACAAATGGCATCGCGAATCCCCTGACTTAACCACCATTTCTTGATCCGTTCTTTCCAGCGTAAGGAAACCCTTTTTTTATTGGAGGGGATGGTTCTTAAGGAATCCTGAACGTGATGCTATTTGATCGGTGAGGCTGTTTTTTTCTGCCTTTCTATGAAATCCTGTTGCTATGTCTCAGGAAGAGTAAGGGGACAGTCACAGGCCAGCTTACTAAGAAATTTCGACTCCCTCAACTTGGTTGGTGTGCCTGCTTCTTCCGACCTCTATCCAAAGAAAGAGGAGAGGCAATTCTTCCGGGTAGCACTTCAATGTTCAATGCCAATTTGGAAGACGCTAAGCGCGAGATGCGAAAGAGTGACCCATCTCTCTACACCAAAAAACTTTTTAGCCTCTCCCTATGGTTGAGAACTAAAGTCCTTAGCGTACTCAGTTTTTATTGGATTTTTCATCTGTAACCCCCGCCCCGTATGGAGTAGATCAGCTCAAGGGAAAGGCAAGGGTTGATGGCAAGTAAGAAGGTAATTTCCCAAGTCTTAGGCAATGACTCAATCGATAGCTTACTACATGTGGTAGTTCGACCAAAGATCCTAAGCTGAAGTTGCTTTCTGTCTCTATACTCAGCTTCTGTGCTCGACTTTGACTTTTAAGGAGAGAAGTGGGAATTCTCCCTCGTAAGGCAGGCTTCGACTAGCTTTTAGCTGGAACGTGGCTAATTGAACCAATCCTAACCGCAGTGAACAGAGGATTGGGCACAGCTTCTCTGATCTTTCCTTTTCTGCTTTTGAGCCAGATGTGGGCTCGATCCCAATAGACTTAGTTCTGTTCTTTATCGTGCTCAAACTCTGGTATGTAAGGGAGAAGTGCAACTCCTCCTGAAACAGTATTAATGGTAGAAGAAACTGCAACTTCCATTCCCAATTCAGGGGATTATAAAAGCAAAAGCCCAGACCTATAAAAGACATAGTCTATACTATATATACGACTTCTTGCTTCTAGCTTAGGGAAAGAATGGGGTGGGAGGCAGATAAAAGAGAAGTAGGGTTTGCCATAGCATTCTTCGTCTTCGAAGCTTTCTTTTTCTAGCCATGACATTAATCGAGGGCTTTCCGTGCATTTAGAAAGGTTGACTTCTGTAGGCCCTGTTCGGCTATGTATGTCCAAGCACACAAGCAAGGAAGTCGGGTGGCGGTCTGGTAAGGTTTCCTCCGAAGAAGCGAAAGCAAAGCGCTATGCCGGAAAAAGTATAGCGCGCAAAGCAGAGCATAAAGTCTTGGCTTGATTAGGACAAGTGTAGCAGGTGCGTAGCATTTTAACATTCTCTTTCTCTTTCTGGGAACCTTTCTCCTTGAGGTATGCCCTTCCGTTGCAACCAAGACTTGAAATTGAAAGAGGAGGCGATGAAGTCATCATCCGGGTTTCCATCCGAACTAGCTCTTAGAGCAAAGAGCTATAGCTACCTTTACAGCTCGCTCTGTCAGTCCACAAGGAAGGTCTCT